GAAAATGGTCGAATAGGACCAAGTATCATTAAGAATTTCATCTTTGGACCAAAAACAAGCAAGAGGCGGAATACCACAAAGAGAAAGTGTACCAATTAAAAAAGAAGTTTTTGTAATTGGCACATGTCTTGTTAACCCACCCATAAGAACCATATTTTGACTTTTTTCTGGAGAATACCCAACAATAGCTTCCATTGAATGAATAATGGATCCAGATCCCAAAAACAATAATGCTTTTGAATAAGCATGAGTAATCAAATGAAATAAAGCAGCTCGATAAGAATCCATACCTAGAGCTAACATCATATAGCCCAATTGAGACATTGTAGAATAAGCTAAACTTTTTTTAATATCTTTTTGAGCAATAGCTAAAGTAGCTCCTAATAGTACTGTTATTATGCCTATAAAAGAAATTCCATTCATTATATAAGGTATAACTCTGAAAAGAGGAAGAAGTCGAGCGACTAAAAAAATTCCCGCAGCGACCATGGTAGCTGCATGTATGAGAGCTGAAATAGGAGTAGGACCCTCCATAGCATCAGGTAACCATACATGAAGAGGAAATTGAGCGGATTTAGCAACTGCACCAGCAAATAAGAAAAAAGTACATAAAATACAAAATAAAAAATTGATCTCATTCTTATTAATTAAATTATTAAATATTTCAAACAAATCCCCAAATTCGAAACTACCCGTTATCCAATAAAAACCTAAAATTCCTACTAATAAGCCAAAATCCCCTACACGATTAGTTACAAATGATTTTTGACAAGCATTTGCGGCAAGGGGTCGTGTGAACCAAAAACCTATTAATAAATATGAACACATTCCAACTAATTCCCAAAAAAAATAAATTTGTACTAAATTTGAACTAGTAACTAATCCCAACATGGAAGTATTGAAAAAACTCATATAAGCAAAAAATCTCAAATATCCCTGATCATGAGACATATAATTATCACTATAAAAAAGAACCAGAATTGCAACAGTAGTGATTAACATTGACATAATCGAAGTAAGTGGATCGATCAAATAACCGAATTCTAAAGAAAAATCATTATTAATGGTCCAAGACCATACATATTGATAACTAAAAAAGGTATTTATTTGCTCAATAGACAACTTCATAGAAAAAATCATAACTATACTTAACAAGAAAATACTAGAAAAAGCCCATATACGCCGAAAATTTTTTGTTGCCGTCGGAAAAAAGAGAAGTCCAACTCCTATTAACAAAGGAACTAGAAGTGGCATAAAGGGTATGATCCATGCATATTGGTATATACGTTCCATAATAGAATAGAAAATTTTTAATAAATCTTATTTTTTTTGTTTCTAATTCACCGATTCTTGCCTCTTTTCAAAGAAGTCAATAAAAAAATCAAGATCTGGAATGAATAACTTAAATCTAATTTATAATTTTTTAATTTCTTTTTCGATTTCTAAAATTTAGATAAAATTTTGAGCCTTTTTTATAGCAAATCAAGAAGTTAGAATTGATCAAATAAGCCATTTCTTAGCGAAAGCAAATACTTATTTAGGTAGTAACTATACTTAAGTAGTAATTAAATGTAAAATTTTTTCTTCCTATTTCCCTATTTCATAGGCTTCAAAAAGAAAATTTAATTCCATTTAAAATTTAAGTTATTAAAAAAAATATATATGTTATATAGAAGAAAAGATAAAAAATTAGACTAAAAAAAATACTATGAATTATAAAACCTACTAAAATAAGATCAATAATGATACTAAAAATTAGTTACTAGTTTTTAGTATTAGTTTATTCAGAATTAAAAAACTAGTTGTACGCAAAATTTTTTTTTTATTCTTCCATTCCAAAGAAAAACATAAAAAAAAAAAATAGAATACTTTTGTAGTTATAACTAGTTAAAAGTGATAGATTTTGTATAAAAAAGGAGATATATTCCTTTACTTTCTAGTTTACATAACATAGAATGTTAAAAAAGAATAACTAAAATGTCTCAAATCATAGATCTTTTAAGTAAATTTATTTGAAATTTATTGGTATCATTTCAATTAAAAAATTCAAGTTTTTCAATTAAAATGATATTTTTTTTATTTTTCGTAGAATATTTTGTTTCTTCTAATCTAATATTTTGACTGATTTTACTCAAAAATTTTTCATATCTATATTTTTTATTAAAAGTTTAATGGAAAGAATATAATAAATACATAGATAATCGATAGGAAACAAAGATTCGTTTGACCAATAGATGTCTTTCACATCCAACTATAACAATGATTAATCAATTCGATTTTATTTGAAATGGCAGTTCCAAAAAAACGTACCTCTCTTTCTAAAAAGCGTATTCGTAAAAAAACTTGGAAAAAAAAAGGATATGGGGCAGCCTTAAAAGCTTTGTCGTTAGCAAAATCTCTTTCTACCGGGAATTCAAAAAGTTTTTTTGTACGAAAAATTAGTAATCAAACCTTGTAATAATGGAAATGAGCTTAACTCAATGTTATAATAAATTAAAAAATGAATCTATTTTGAAGATCTAATATAGAAAATAAACAATTTCAATTGAACTATGGAACTAATGCTTTGCATTCACTAAATTAAAGTTTTGATTGGAACTTTCTTTTTTTTTTATGTAGAATAAGAACTATTATCTTATGTTGACCATAAAAAATCAAATTTTTTTTTTTGAAAAAAAAAATATCTATATTATATATCACCTTTATTTTTTAGTTTATTTTCTTATTTCTAAGATGGGGAAAAAAATCCCCATCAACCTATTTTGTTTTGGTACAACAAAATATAAAAACTTTATATATATGTGGTTCAATTATTAATAGAAACTTAACATAACCTATAAACACAATAAGAATCCTAGTAATTGATTTTGTTTGTATAGATAGTTCGATAAAAAATCCTTCGATATCGTGCTGAAATTGTGATTCAAAAGATCTTCGTTTTTTTCTATATTGAGAAAATCAATGTATTTATTTGTTATTTTTGAAATAAGCTAACTAATTCATTTATATTTATAAAGTTAATACTAAAAATGAGAAAGAACTTCATTTAAGTCGATTTCGACATGCAATAGAGAATGTTCTTGTTATAAGAGTTACATTTCAAAAAAACAGAAACGACACCAAAGTTCATTGACAATTTAAATTTACAAATTCAAGTAATACCATAAAATTAACTTGAACTAATAAGTAGTAGATTTTACTATTTTGAAAATGAAATGTTTCAATTTTGATTTGTGAATGATTCTTTATTCAAAAATTTGACTATTTACTGTAAAATTACTAAAAAATATATAAACATATTGCATTGAATTAACCCCTTCAATCTCGACGATTGAATAAAAACAAGCTATTATGATTTCAAATAAGCCGCTATGGTGAAATTGGTAGACACGCTGCTCTTAGGAAGCAGTGCAAGAGCTTCTCGGTTCGAGTCCGAGTGGCGGCATGGCATCTTAAAAATTCGCAAAAGAATTCAGTAGTCCTATAATGAAATAAATTTAATTTCTGATTTCAATTTCAAAATTTGAAATTGAGAGATTTCTTTTTTTTTTTTTTTATGATCTTTTCGACTTTAGAGCATATTTTAACTCATATTTCCTTTTCAACGGTTTCCATTGTTATTATACTTCATTTGATAACTTTATTAGTCAATCAAATAGGGGGACTATATAATTCATTCGAAAAAGGAATTATAATTCCTTTTTTATGTATAACAGGATTATTAATAACTCGTTGGATTTATTGGAAGCATTTCCCATTAAGTAATTTATATGAATCATTAATGTTCCTCTCCTGGAGTTTCTACATTATTCATATGATTCCATATTTTAAACAATATAAAAATAATTTAAGTGCAATAACCGCACCAAGTGCTATTTTGACTCAAGGGTTTGTTACTTCGGGCCTTTTAACCGAAATGGGTCAATACGGAATATTAGTACCTGCTCTCCAATCCCAGTGGCTAATGATGCATGTAAGTATGATGGTATTGGGTTATGCAGCTCTTTTATGCGGATCATTGTTATCAGTAGCACTTATAATTATTACCTTCCAAAAAAGTATAATAAGGATTTTTGATAAAGGAAAACTTTTATTAACTGAGTTATTTTTCTTCAGTGAGATTCAATACATAAATAATAGAAGCACTTTTTTACAAAGTGCTTCCCCCCTTTCTGTTAGAAATTATTACAGGTACCAGTTGATTGAACAACTGGATCATTGGAGTTATCGTGTTATTAGTATAGGATTTATCTTTTTAACCATAGGTATTCTTTCAGGAGCAGTATGGGCCAATGAGGCGTGGGGATCATATTGGAATTGGGACCCAAAGGAAACTTGGGCATTTATTACTTGGACTATATTTGCAATTTATTTACATATTCGAACAAATAAAAATTTGCAGGGTGCAAATTATGCAATTGTGGCTTTTATAGGATTTCTTATAATTTGGATATGCTATTTTGGGGTCAATTTATTAGGAATAGGACTACATAGTTATGGTTCATTTACATTAACGCTTAATTAAATTGAAGAAAAGTCCTTACAAATACAATCATCGGATACAATAAAGGCACAAGCAAGTTTCTTATAAATAGGCGAGAACCATTTAAATCATTATACTACTTGATTTAAATGGTTCTCACAAACGCCAAACATGCTTTATTTTAATTCCAATTAAATCTTTCTTCGTTTTATGTAAAGAAGACTTCTTTTTTTCGTTAAGTAAATTTATCTATAAAAATAATTAGATAGAATAGCCTCCACTTTCTCAACTGATAGTGAGAGAACAAAGTCTGGGTAAATGCCAATACCTATTACTGGTAAAAAGATAGAAGTCGAAACAAACAATTCTCGCGGACCATAATCAAAAAAAGAAGAGTTTGGAATATTAAATAACTTATATCCATAGAACATTTGACGTGACATAGATAATGAATAAATAGGAGTTAATATCATTCCAATAGCCATTCCAAAGGTTATTAGTATTTTTGTCATTAAAAGATATTTTTGGCTGGTAATAATTCCCAAAAATACTATTAATTCTGCAATGAAACCGCTCATGCCAGGTAACGCAAGGGATGCCATTGAAAAACTACTGAAGAATGTGAATATTTTTGGCATTGGAATAGCTATTCCGCCCATTTCGTCGAGATAAACAAGACGTATTCGATCATAACTAGTTCCCGCTAAAAAAAAAAGTGCAGCACCAATAAATCCATGAGAGATTATTTGTAAAATAGCTCCATTAAGTCCCGTATCAGTTATAGAACTAATTCCTATAATTATGAAACCCATGTGAGATACGGAGGAATAGGCTATTCTTTTTTTTAAATTACGTTGCCCGGTAGATGTTGAAGCTGCATAGATTATTTGCATTGTGCCTATTATTATCAACCAAGGAGAAAATATAGAATGAGCATGAGGTAATAATTCCATATTGATCCGAACCAATCCATATGCTCCCATTTTTAATAAGATTCCAGCTAGAAGCATACAAGTACTATAATGTGCTTCTCCATGGGTATCAGGTAACCATGTATGTAAAGGTATAATTGGTAACTTGACAGCAAAAGCAATAAAAAATCCAATATAAAATAATATTTCTAATGCCACGGGATATGATTGATTAAGTAATATATCAAAATTTAATGTTGGTTCATTAGAACCATATAAACCAACACCCAGAACTCCCATTAATAAAAAAATGGAACCCCCTGCAGTATACAAAATAAACTTAGTAGCTGAATAGAAACGTTTCTTTCCTCCCCACATGGACAAAAGTAGATAAACAGGAATTAATTCTAATTCCCACATTATGAAAAAAAGTAAAAGGTCTCGGGACGAAAATGATCCTATTTGACCGCTGTACATTGATAACATCAGGAAATGAAATAATCGGGAATCTCGAGTAACCGGCCAAGCCGCTAAAATAGCTAAAGAGGTGATGAATCCAGTCAATAAAATGGGCCCTATTGAAATCCCATCTATTCCTAATCTCCAGTGAAAATCAAAAAAGTTGATCCATTTATAATCTTCTGCCAGTTGGATTAATGGATCGTCCGGTTGGAAATGAGAACAGAATACATAGGTCGTTAGAAGAAGTTCTAGGACTGAAATACATAGAGTATACCACCTAATCACTTTATTCCCTCTATGAGGGAGAAAGAATATTAAACAACCTGAAAATATGGGCAAAATTACAATTGTTGTTAACCAAGGAAAATTATATAAATTCGTGGTAAAGACAAGATACACTTGAACCAAAAAACCCGTACCCGAAATTGATTTCGGGTACGAAGTTTTGTCAGTAAAAAAAAATCCAAATAGAATAAAATAAATAGAATAAATGGATTTAAGTGAAGTTTTCTGAAACGTATCGATCAATAACCTAGACCCATACTGCGAGTTGTTTCATGCCATAAATAAACCCGAACACTTAAAAAATCTGTAGGACAAGCAGATTCACATCTCTTACAACCGACACAGTCTTCTGTTCTTGGAGCAGAAGCTATTTGTTTAGCCTTACATCCATCCCAAGGTATCATTTCTAAGACATCTGTGGGGCAAGCTCGGACACATTGCGTACACCCTATACATGTATCATAAATCTTTACTGAATGTGACATTCTATTTCTAATTATTTTTAACTTCATTAATTTTCGATCTAGTTGTAATAAAGATGAACCACATATTCAAATACCAGACGAATCAATGATTTACCAGAATTTTTGAATCAACCTACTTCTGGATTGGATCGGTTTATTAGAAAATAAATATAAAAAAGTTCAAAATACTTTGATTTTTTTTGACAGTATGATTCTATTTTACGGTATTTTACCTAGTAATCTAATTTGAATTGATGACTATTAAAATAATTAATATAATAACATAATTAATATAAAATAGAATAGAAAAAAAAAACTACTTATTCAATAAATTGGATTGATTGATACGAATTGATTTTCTGTTACGATAAATTGAATAAACAATAGCCGGTCCAATAGCTGCTTCAGCGGCTGCAATAGCTATAACAAAAATTGAGAAAATATTTCCTTTTAATTGTCGACTATCAAAAAAATCAGAAAATGTTACAAAATTGAGATTAACTGCATTCAATATAAGTTCAAGACATATAAGAGCACGAACTAAATTTCGGCTCGTGATTAATCCATAGATACCCATAGAAAATAAATAGGCACTCAAAACAAGTACATGTTCAAGCATCATTGACCAACTCCTTATCAATCTCGATTTAGTTCAATATGAACAACAATTAAACCCCAAAATCTAATTTTTTTAATTCATAATTTCAATTAAAAATTTATTGACGAGCCACAGTAATTGCACCTATTAAAGCAACTAAAAGAATTATTGAAATGAGTTCAAATGGAAGAAAAAAATCTGTTGATAAATGAATTCCTATTTGTTGACTATTATTTATCAAATCCTGTTCTAGAATCTGATTTGATCTTGTAGTCCAAATAATCCCATACCATGATGTATTTAGAATAGTATAAATTAATGAAACAAAAAGACTTGTACAAATCAATGAAGTAACCCCGTCCCCAATAGTACAAAGATAAAAATCTTTGTCATCTTCTGGTTCATTCATGAACATTACAGCAAATAATATTAAAACATTTATAGCTCCCACATAAATAAGGAGTTGGGCAGAAGCTACAAACTGAGAGTTTGCTAGAATATAGAATAAAGAAATACAAACAAGAACCAATCCCAGTGAAAAGGCAGAAAAAATAGTATTAGTAAATAATACGACTCCTAAACCCCCTAATATAAGACCTGACCCCAGAAAGACTAAAAGAAAATCATGTATTGGTCCAGGTAAATCCATTATATATAAAATAAGAGATAAAAAAATCGAAATTTTTCATGATCTTATTGATTTGAACAGGTTGATTTGAACAGGAAAAAAGAGGTTCATGTGTTCTTAAATTCTAACTTGTACAATTTGATATAGGTAAAGTTCTTATACCCATCGCATTTTTCATTTTTTTTTATCGGAAAGATTATTCAAAACTATTTACAAGCATTACAGGAAACATATTTTCAATCCAAAACTTATTAAGTTGCGATTTTTATCAACCAATAAAATAAAATTTAAAATTGTAAAACATCAAGATTGTTAGTGTTAGTTAGTAACCAAAAAAAAATTCATTTAAATTAAATAAAAGAATCTTATAAATTGGGAATTGTTTTTCAATTACAAGATTTTTCTTTTGTTTGAGTCGAATTCAAAATTGTTCGAATTGTATAATCATCCGTTATTGATACAGGTAAACGACCCAGAGCAATTTGATTATAATTTAATTCATGACGATCATAGGTAGAAAGTTCATATTCTTCAGTCATTGATAAACAATTTGTTGGACAATACTCAACACAATTACCACAAAATATACAGATTCCGAAATCAATACTGTAATTAAGCAATCGTTTCTTTCGAAGATTAGTTTCCAATTTCCAATTAACAACGGGTAGATCTATAGGACATACACGAACACATACTTCACAAGCAATGCATTTATCAAATTCAAAGTGGATTCGACCACGAAAACGCTCTGATGTGATTAATTTTTCATAAGGGTATTGAATAGTTACAGGTAAACGGTTGGCGTGGGATAGGGTAATCATAAAACCTTGACCAATGTACCTTGCCGCCCGTACTGTTTGTTGACCATAATTCATGAACCCAGTTACCATAGGGAACATACAGTAAATATCAATAAAAAATTTCAATTTTTATTTCTTTCTCTTGTTTAATATAAACTATAAATTTAATTTGAATATTTGAATCAAATATTCGATTTTGTTATAGAATTTATAAATCAAAATTTATAATGAAAGGAGTTGGGAAGACGTTGTTAATAATAGATTACCTAAAGAAATAGGTAAAAGAAATTTCCATCCAAGATTTAATAATTGGTCCATTCTGAGTCTAGGTAAAGTCCATCTTGCTGTGATAGGAATGAACAAGAACAAAAAGGTTTTTGCTAATGTAATGAAAATACCCATTATCGTTCCAAAAACTCCATACGCTTTGTTTATTTCAAAAAATTCAGTAATAAATACGTATGGAATAGAGAGATTCCAACCACCCAAATAAAGAACTGTTACAAATAAGGAAGAAACTAGTAGATTTAGATAGGAAGCAACATAAAATAAACCGAATTTTATACCTGAATATTCGGTTTGATAACCTGCTACTAATTCTTCTTCGGCTTCTGGCAAATCAAAAGGCAATCTCTCGCATTCGGCTAGAGAAGAAATTATAAAAACAATAAATCCTATCGGTTGTCGCCACAAATTCCATCCCCAAAAACCATATTTTGACTGTGCCTCAACTATATCGACTGTACTTGAACTGTTAGATAATTATAGTCGATGATAAGAACACTCTTATAATCGCTATTACAGAACCGTACATGAGATTTTCACTTCATACGGCTCCTCGAAAGTCATAAATAAATTTAAGGACCTATTCGATATTCTTGAATCTTGATATGTTTGGAGAATAGATAAAGTTAAAATCAATCGAAAGTTCCTGAATTAGACCAATGAAATTCTGTCTGCTAGACTAAAAAAAGTGCTTCGGAATTGATCTCATTCTTTACTTTAAGTTTAATAATTTCAAATTTTTTTATTGAGTAATAACTTAATCCTTTAATAAAATACTCTATTTACCAAAAATAACTATTTGACCTTATTTTTTCAATTCCAAAAAAGAATTAAATATTCATTATTTAGGACGTGTCAAAAAATGCACTTTCTTGAATATTTTCTTTTTGCAATTACCTATTTTAGTTTTTTCCTTCTTTTTTATTTAGGCTTAAAACAAAGTAAAGGATTACTTCGTTCCTGATAGTCATTCATTTTATCGGTGGATAGGAGCATACTCTGAATCGGAATTTTTTGGAGTACTACTTGATCATTTCTACAAATTTAAAGCACCAATTTAGTATTTCTTTTATGTATAAATTAAATCTTTTTTCGGATAACTTACATAATCTCTATTACGAATCTTTTGCGTACTTTTGTGTTCCTAATCATCCACTGCACTGATTTTTGCTCAATCTCTATGATAATTCATAGAAAAGATAGTAAAAGTTGCTCTTTTCAACCCGCTTCAAGCCATGATGACTAATAAATCAATCTTGGGGTAAACAGTTTTGACTGTTTATGTTTATTTTCGTTTAACCCTTGTACCTGGGAAATGAGAGTCAAATTTTTTACGGCAAATTCCGAAGCTGTTTTCTTTCACTCATCTAACTATCTGGTTTAGTTTATCAACCCGAGCAGTGAATAAAAAAATAAAGATATCTATTCAATATGTTTAAATTTCATTCTTGGTAGAAACTTAAAATAAAATGAAGGAAGACTTATGTCGCAACGAATCACACGTAGAGATATGGCTAACACACATAGAGTTAATGGTATTTCATAACTAATTGATTGGGCAGCAGCCCTTAGACCACCTAAAAAAGAATATTTATTATTTGATCCATATCCTGACATAAGAAGTCCAATTGGAGCAAGACTTGAAATGGCGATCCATAAAAAAACACCAATACTGAGATCGGCTAGAACAAGGCGATAACCAAAAGGAATTACTGAATAACTTAGTAAAATTGATATGACTGCTATAGAGGGCCCGATACTAAATAAACGCATATCCCCTCTAGATGGAAGAAGGTTCTCTTTAAAAAGTAATTTTATCCCATCTGCTAAGGCCTGAAGAATTCCCAACGGACCGGAATATTCAGGTCCAATACGTTGTTGTATACTCGCCGATATTTCTCGTTCTAACCACACACTCACCAGTACACCTATTGTGATTCCTAATACGAGAATCACAATAGGGACAAGTATCCATATAGTCCCATAAGCCTCTTTTAAGGCTTCCAATCTGGAAAAAGAATTGATAGTTAGTACTTCTGTTGTATCAATTATCATTTCAACGATCAATTTCCCCCATAATTATATCGATGCTACCTAATATCGTCATAATATCAGCCAATTTCATTTTTTTAACTAACTGAGGAAGAATTTGCAAATTAATAAAACCTGGCGGACGAATTTTCCATCTCCAAGGAAAAACACTTTTATCTCCTATCAAAAATATTCCCAATTCTCCCTTTGGGGCTTCGACTCTTACATAAAGTTCTTGTTTCGACAATTCAAAAGCAGGAGACGGTTTTTTACTAATGAATCGATATTCAAAATCATTCCATTCAGAATATTTTATCCTATTAAAACGTCGGATTTCTAAATTTTCATAAGGACCCCCTGAGATTCCTTCTAAAGCTTGTTGAATAATTTTGATGGATTCTGCCATTTCGCCTATTCGTATCAAATAACGAGCTAACGAATCTCCTTCTTTTTGCCATTGGACTTCCCAATCAAATTCGTCGTAAGACTCATAATGATCTATTTTACGAAGATCCCATTGGATTCCGGAAGCTCGTAGCATTGGTCCTGATAAACCCCAATTTAGTGCTTCTTCTCCACCAATAATGCCCACCCCCTCAACTCGTTCTAAAAAAATAGGATTTCGCGTAATAAGTTTTTGGTATTCATCAATCCTTGTTAAAAAATAATCACAAAAATCTAAACATTTATCTATCCACCCATAAGGTAAATCGGCAGCTACTCCTCCGATACGAAAAAAATTATGCATCATTCTCATACCGGTGGCAGCTTCGAATAAATCATATACTAATTCTCTTTCTCTGAAAATATAGAAAAAGGGGGTCTGCGCGCCAATATCTGCCATAAAAGGTCCAAGCCATAACAAATGAGAAGCTATACGGCTTAACTCCAACATAATAACTCTGATATAACTAGCCCTCTTAGGTACTTGAATATTTCCCAATTGTTCGGGTCCATTTACAGTTATTGCTTCTGTGAACATAGTAGCCAAATAATCCCAACGTGTTACATAAGGTAGATATTGTATAATTGTTCGGTTTTCCGCTATTTTTTCCATTCCTCTGTGTAAATAACCCAATATTGGTTCACAGTCAATAACATCTTCACCATCTAAAGTAACAATGAGTCGTAGAACGCCATGCATTGATGGGTGGTGAGGACCCATATTGACTATCATGAGGTCTTTTCTTGTAATTGGTACAGTCATAAGTTTTTCCTCGATTCATTCTTTCATGAATTCATTTTTCCATGAATTGCTGAAAACAAAAAAAGTTCAGCAAAATTCAAGATCTAATAAATCAAATAATTCAAAAATACTCTTTAAATTAGCGTGTTTTTAGTTCTCGAATGTTCAATTGACTGATTAATTCTTTATAACGTACTCTATTTTTTTTTAACAAATAAGCCAGTAGTCGTTGACGTTTTCCAAGAATTTTTCGTAGACCTCTTTGAGATGAATAGTCTTTTTTGTGTAATTCCAAATGTGAAGTAAGTCTACGTATCTTACTAGTAAAACGGAATACTTGAAATTCAACAGATCCCCTGTTTTCTTCGTTTTCTTCATGCGAAATAACAGATATGAATGAATTTTTTTTCATAAATTCTTAACCTTCCTTTTTTATTTTTACCAAATATGGTATTTTACTGATCAGTAATAAAAATCCCAGTTATTTTAATCTGGTTTACACGAGAATGCGAAATCTAATTTTCCTTAGATAGAAATAAAGAAAATTCTGTTGATACATTTATACATATTATTAATACGTCATCGAATGAGTTTCATGTAGTCGCATTGAATGTAAGAAAAAAAATGTGCAGCTATTTATCTACCCGATAATAAGGAATATATTAGATATATGATAAATTCTCATTAATTCATTTTTGGATACATATGTATTCTTAAGATACTAAAACAACTGCTATTATTAGTATTAAACCAATAACGATTCATACACGCTAAATCTTCTAATCGATAATTGGGCCAAAGAAAAAACTTAAATTCTATAAATTTAGTTATATCTCGATCAAAACCGTTGCTTTCATCAAAAAATTGACTACAGTTTTTTGTCCCATTACCCTTGGAAAATAATGGTTTCTTATCCACACCATTATTAGTCTTTGAATTGAAACAAATTAGAATTCGTAATTCTCTACGACACCTAGGCGATAAAAGATTTTCAGGAGCAAGCAAATCAGAATTGTTTTTGGCTCTATTTGTCATTATTATCCTTTGATGTCTTGGAACCAACTTATCCAAATTTTTTTTATCAACATTTTCGTTATATCGTTTTTGATTATTTTTGCGTTTACTCTTATTAACCAATGAAATTTTTATTGTTTTATACAAAATAAATTGTCCATCACCTTGTACAGACAAACGAACCGGTTCAATAATCAATAGACCCTTTTTCAAAAATTTTCTGAAAGGGAATATTTTCCTAATCGGCAGTAGATTCAGATTCAGCTCTTTTTGTTTAAGAGAAGATATAGTAACATCTATTGGATCTGACAATTTAATGAGGACAGAATATATTTTTATATTTTTGATAACTTTTTGCTTCAAAGAATTATTCAATTTTACTTGACAAACCAAAAAACTTTTTCGGAATCGCTTAACGTCTACTGCTGAGAGCAGATTAGTTTTTTTAATATCCTTTAGTTGGTTTGAGATAACAGATTCAGACTTTTCATGAACATATAATCCCTGATCTCCTTGACCTATAAATTCAGTTTCGTCTTGAATTAGATTCTTTAATTCAAGAAATTTTGATGATAGAAAAGAATTTTTTTTTTCACGTCCTTTAAAATTTGAAAAAAGGAAATTAATTGGTATAATCCACGGTTTCTTTTTATATGTATTATAAAGTAAGATAAATTCCGGTAAAAACCAGAATTCTAGATTCGATATAGGATCACTTAGTCTTTTTTCGTTCAGTCCCATCCAATTAAAAAGGTTTTTTTTTTGCTGAGATCGGTTGATTTTTTGATAAATTGTGCAATACGAAAGACGTTTCTTATCAATTTTATCAAGAATTTGATAATTATTTGGTTCAGTCTTAGTCTTTTTATTATTGATAGTACAGGTATTGACCCAGCATCCAATGTCAATTTTTTTTCTAAGATAAAAATTCCAATCCAAATATTTTCTATCTGTATTTCTCTTTATACTTATAATATTCGTTAGTCCTAAATAATTAGGTATAGGGATATTCCACCACATATCAATAAATTTGTCTTTATGTATGTTGTAACTAGAAGGATAAGAAAATTCGTGGTTTTTTTTTACTTGGAATGGTAACCCATAACGATATGGCGTTTTATTATTTTCATATGAAATAAATTTAGATGATAAAACATCATAGCTATAGTTTTTTTTTAAATTTTCTTTTTGATCTGATAATAACAATAAATTGGCTTCAAAATTATTGGCTTTTTTGTAATTTTTTAATTGTTCTTTTTCATCTGAATTCTTTTTTATTTTTAAATTTTCAACCTTACAATGTTCATTGACTATATCTCGCCATTTTTGTGGTACTAATCGAGTCCATTTTATCGGAGATAAATCGTGTTGAGAATTATTTTTTAACCATTTTTTCCATTTATTCATTCCAAAATTTGGAAATTTCTTAGTCCTTAGTTTGGAAGGAGTTATTCCTTGTGTTTCAAAATAATCTTTTAGTTCTTTTTGAAGAAATAAAGAGGTTCCATGATATTGAAGGACAGATCTTAACTTAGATTTTAATTTATAGAAGTTTCTCGTTTTTGCTTGTGATAATTTATAAAATACATAGGCTTGCGATAAAAAAGCAAAATCAGAATGAATCCTCGAATTTATATTAATATAACTACTAAATCCTAAAAGTGATTTTTTAATAATCCAAAAAAACTGAAGTGTAGTTTTAGTTATTTTATCAAAAAAAAACATTAATTTTTTTCTTGATTCAAGAAAAATTTGTGGATTCATTCTGGGAATTTTAATAATATATAAAAAAACATCGACATATAATTTTTCTAGAAAAAATTTAAAAAAAAAACTTGATTTACGGATTAATC